TAAAAAGGAAAGGGGGGGGGTCTTTATATTTGGGGTATGAACCCAAAAGCTTATTTAGCTTACCTTTTTATATTTTAGTATATGATGTACATGAGTTTTTGATATTCAATGAGATAGTTTAATTCTGTTTAATATAATGAGGGCATAATTTGCATGTTTTATTCTATCAAAATAATCCTTTTTCAGGCACATCATTTTTTTATATTTATATGTAAAAAAGGTTTATAAAGTATGTAATAATTTACTATAAATTTTATTATAATTTTAAATTGCTAGAATTACAATTTTATTTTTTTGGGATTTCGAGAAAAAAATTACGTAGGGTGATCTCGGGGAATCCATTGAGAAAAACATGGATGTAAGATGTTTCCTATATTAAGATTTACGTATTATATACAACTAATTTTTAATTATTCTATAATGACTTATTATATAATTATATATTTATATATATTATTAATTAATATATAATTATATATTTATTATTTAAAGTTTAATAATATAATTTATAATTAATCAATAATAGTGGAACTCCTTATTAATAAGATATTCAATTAAAAATATAGAAAATCGTATATAAAACATTATAAAATTAAATCTTGAAAAAAAAAGAACTAATAAATTAATTATATTTTAATAAATAAATAGCCATCGTATTAAATAAGATGGTCATTTAAATGGTAACATATATAATTGAATTAATATATAAAGAATATATTAGTTAATATAATGTAAGAAAAGTAAATTATTATTAATAATTATATATAAATAATAAATATAAATATGAATAGATATATTATTATTTACTTATTATGTATTAGTTAAATCATTTATATAATAATGAAAATTATTGAAAAAAAAAAAAAAAACTTATTTTATATTAGTCTAAAAATTACTTAATAATAGTTAATTTGAAATTTATTGTTAAAATTGAAAAATCATTGCTTGTATTAATTTACGTAATATTTCATTAATAAATTTTATTGCTTAATATTTTAATTTTAAACTAAATTTATTGGATTATTTTATAAACTTTATTATTTATTTTTTTATTAAAGTTAAAAATAACTAATTAAGTAATTTTAGTTATTTTTATAAAAATAGTAATTTTTTATGATTATATAATTTATTGTATTTTATTAATAAGTTTAATTATAATTATTTTTATTAAATAATAAATTTTATATTTTAGTTTTTTTTTATTTTTTATTTATTTGTTATTAATGAATTTAATTGTTTTTATTATTATTTTTTTTCTTTTTTAGTGATTTTTTTATTAATAGAAAATCTATTTTATTAAGAATTTTAGAGATTTTGTTACTTGATTTATTAAGTAATTTTTATATTAAATGCAAATCATTGTTTTTTAAAAAAAATATAAAATTAATTTTGTTACTAGAGTTATTAAGTAATTTTTTTACTAATGGTAATCATTGTTATACGCTTTATTTTTAAAAAAAAATTAATTTTTTTTAAAAAAAAAAAATAAAATTATTTTTATATGATAATTATAGTTTTTAATTCAACCTAACCTTTAAAAATCAATCATTTTAATTTTATAGTTAATTTTACTTTGTTATAAAAATTAGGGGTAATTTTTATGGTTAGGTTAAATTTAGTTTGCTTCTTAGAAATTTTGTTTTACAGTTAATTTTACTTTGTTATAAAAATTAGGGGTAATTTTTATGGTTAGGTTAAATTTAGTTTGCTTTTTAGAAATTTTGTTTACAGTTAATTTTACTTTGTTATAAAAATTAGGGGTAATTTTTATGGTTAGGTTAAATTTAGTTTGTTTTTTAGAAATTTTGTTTACAGTTAATTTTACTTTGTTATAAAAATTAGGGGTAATTTTTATGGTTAGGTTAAATTAGTTTGCTTCTTAGAAATTTTGTTTTACAGTTAATTTTACTTTGTTATAAAAATTAGGGGTAATTTTTATGGTTAGGTTAAATTAGTTTGCTTCTTAGAAATTTTGTTTTACAGTTAATTTTATTTTGTTATAAAAATTAGGGGTAATTTTTATGGTTAGGTTAAATTAGTTTGCTTTTTAGAAATTTTGTTTTACAGTTAATTTTACTTTGCTATAAAAATTAGGGGTAATTTTTATGGTTAGGTTAAATTTAGTTTGCTTTTTAGAAATTTTGTTTTACAGTTAATTTTACTTTGCTATAAAAATTAGGGGTAATTTTTATGGTTAGGTTAAATTTAGTTTACTTTTTAGAAATTTTGTTTTACAGTTAATTTTACTTTGTTATAAAAATTAGGGGTAATTTTTTGTCATTGAAAATTTAACTTATTTTAAAATTTTTTAAAAAAAATTAATTTGATAAAGTTGGTTTAACCATAAAAAATTACGGGTAATTTTTATGTTAATATTGATTTTTGGTTTAAATTAATTGTTTATGCTTTCCTTTTGATCTTGAATCTATATTCTTGTTAAATTTTGGGGTAATAAAAAGATTTTACTTTTTTAATTTAAATAATTTTGTAATTAAGGTTAAGTTAATTATTGTGATTAATTCCAAATTTTATTCTAAATTTTTTTTTACAAAATTATTATTTTAATTATTATTTTTGATTTATTATGTAAAAAAATTTTTTATATTAATTGTTAAAGTATATTGGGGAAATGACCATTTTTTCTTATCCTCAATAAGGGAGATAGTTTTACTTTACGTTATAATCTTATTTTTTATTGTTTTAATAATTAAATTTTATTAATTTTTTTGAATTTTAATTAATATAAAAAAAAAGTTATTAATACTAATGTAATAATAATTTTGTGTATTTTATTATAATTTTTATACTTAAAGTTTAATTTTGGTTTAAATATTTGATTTATTATTATTCTATATGTATAATTTGTTAAAAATTTATTTTCAGTAGTTATTTTTATTAAATTGTTAATTTAATTTTAGTAATTAATATATAGGTCTAATTTAATTTGTGCCAGCAATTGCGGTTAGACAAATAGTTCAATTAAATATTTTTGGTTATAATAAATTATTTATTTTTTAATTAAAATTTTAAGGTGAAATTTAAATTTTATTTTTTTATGAGATAATGATTTAATAAATTTGTATTATAAACTAGGATTAGATACCCTATTATTACAATAATAAGTTAATTTCTTAGTTAGTATTAGTTATATTCTTTAAAGTTAAAAAATTTGGCGGTATTTTATTCAGTTTAGAGGAACCTGTCCTGTAATTGATGATCCACGATATATTTTACTTATTTTTACTTGTATATCGTTGTTAATGAATTTCTTTTTAGGGAAAATTTTCTTTTATTTTAATTAAAGTAAATTTCAGATCAAGGTGCAGTTTATAAATAAGTAGAGATGGGTTACAATAAATTTATTTTTGGTTATTAGATTTAGATTTTTATTATAAATTGGATTTAATAGTAATTTTATTCATTTAGGTAAAATGATTATTGTTATAGAATATGTACATATTGCCCGTCGCTCTCTGTATTTGAGATAAGTCGTAACATAGTAGATGTACTGGAAAGTGTATCTAGCATACAAATTGAAGCTTTATAAAGCTTTTTATTTACATTAAAATTATTACTGTTAAATTCAGTTCAATTTGATTATTATAAAATTATTTTTGTTAGTTTTTTAAAAGAAATTTTGTTTTATTATTATTTAGAAAAATTATTTGTTATTATAGTTTATTAGTAAAGTGATTGAATTTCTTTATTATTTAAAAAGAAAAATTTATTTTTTGTACCTTGTGGATCAGGGTTTATTAATTAAAAATTAGTTATTTAATTTTCTCGAATTTATAAGATTTAGTTAATTAATTATTTAAATGTTGAATAATTTTTTATAATATTTATCTAGAGGTGATACGTTTTTCGTTTATAAATATATCTAGTTTTTTAAGAAAAAAATTTAATTTTATTATTAATTGTTAATTTTTATTTATTAATTATTAATTTTTAGTATTTAATTTTTAATGGGATTATCTTTTAAAAATACTATTATAATTAAAATTTTTTTTAATGTTATGTATAATTTGAATTGTTAATCTTTAATAAATTAATATTTAGGTATTATTATTTTAAAAATTTTTTTGAATTTAATTTTTTTATTAAAAAAAATCATTTAATGTTGATTGTTTAATATAATGATAAAATTAGTAATAATAATTTAAATAAGTTTTTTTATTTAAGATTATAAAAAGGAATTCGGCAAAGTAATTTTTTGCCTGTTTATTAAAAACATGTCCTTTTGATTATAATTAAAGGTCTAGTCTGCTCAATGATGAATTAAATAGCTGCAGTATTTTGACTGTACAAAGGTAGCATAATAATTAGTTACTTAATTAGTAGCTTGTATGAATGATTGGACAAGAAAATTTCTGTCTTTTTAAAAATTTTTTTGAATTTTATTTTTAAGTTAAAATGCTTAATTTTATATAAAAGACGAGAAGACCCCGTAGAGTTTTATTTTTAAAATTTTTAGAATAATAATTATAATTAAAAAATTAGTTGGGGTGACTAAAAGATTAAATTAATTCTTTAAATTTTAATCATTGATTTTTGAATAATGAGTCTAATTTTATTAAATTTAAATAAAATTACCTTGGGGATAACAGCGTAATTCTTTTTTAGAGTTCTTATCAAATAAAGAGATTGCGACCTCGATGTTGGATTAAAATTTATTTTAGGTGTAGAAGTCTAAAAATTAAGTCTGTTCGACTTTTAAAATTTTACATGATCTGAGTTTAAACCGGTGTAAGCCAGGTTGGTTTCTATCTTTATAAAAATTTAATTGTTTAGTACGAAAGGACCAATTATTAGATATATTATTTATTAATTAATAAATTTGTTACTTTGGCAGAATAGTGCAATGGATTTAGAATCTTTTTATGTATTTATACATGTAATATTTGTTTGTATTTGATTTGATTATTATTTTTTTAAATTTTATTGTTCTTATTATTAGAGTATTGATTGGATTGGCCTTTTTAACTTTATTTGAACGAAAAGTTTTGGGTTATATTCAGATTCGTAAAGGTCCTAATAAAGTTGGTTTTACTGGAATTATTCAACCTTTAAGTGATGCAGTTAAACTTTTTTCTAAAGAGCATATTACTTTAATTATATCTAATTATTTTATATATTATTTATCTCCTATCTTTTCTTTATTATTTTCTTTATTGTTATGAGTTTGTTTACCTATTTTTACTGGGTTTATAAATTTTTCTTTTAGATTCTTATTTTTTATGTGTATTTCTAGTCTTAGAGTTTATACTATTATAGTTGCTGGTTGATCTTCTAATTCAAATTATTCAATATTAGGTAGACTTCGTTGTGTTGCTCAGACTATTTCTTATGAAGTGAGATTATTTATAATTTTACTTTCTTTTTTATTGTTAATTAGGAGTTTAAGAGTTTTTGATATAGTTATTTATCAGGTTAATATTTGGTTTTTTTTTATTTGTATTCCTTTATGTATAATTTGATTTGTTTCTTCATTAGCAGAAACTAATCGAACTCCATTTGATTTTTCTGAAGGTGAATCTGAGCTTGTGTCAGGATTTAATGTTGAGTATAGGGCGGGAGGGTTTGCAATAATTTTTATAGCAGAGTATTCTAGAATTTTATTTATAAGTTCTTTATTTGTTTTTATTTTTATAGGTAGATTATATTTAAGTTTTATTTATTTTATTATAGTTTTATTAATTTCTTTCTTTTTTATTTGGGTTCGTGGGACATTGCCACGTTTTCGTTATGATAAGTTAATATATTTAACTTGAAAAGGATTTTTACCTATTTCATTAAATTTTTTATATTTTTTTATTGGTTTAAAATTTTTTATTTATATTTTAATAATATAGTTAATTAATTATAGTAAAGTTAATAGAGAATTAAATCTCTTTATTATATTTTCAAAATATAAGCTTTACAAGCTCAATAACTATTTAAATATAATTTTATCTCATATTTTTGATATAATAAAAAATACAGGAAAATATATAAAATATATAATAGTTAAAATTTGTCCAGTTATAATAAAAGGTTCTTCTACGGGATTAGCCCCAATTCATGTTAATATAATATTTGTTGTTATAAATGATCAAAATAGTGTTTTATTTATTGGATAAAATCTATTTCTTTTTATTTTTTTTTTAAAAATTGGTATAATTATGAAGATAATAATTGATATGAATAAGGCAATTACTCCTCCTAGTTTATTAGGAATTGATCGTAAGATTGCATAAGCAAATAAAAAATATCATTCTGGTTGAATATGAACTGGAGTAATTATAGGATTAGCAGGAATAAAATTGTCAGGGTCTCTTAAATTAAAAGGGTATATAAGTGAAAATATAAAAAAAATAAATATTATAATTATAATTCCTAGAATATCTTTATAAAAAAAATATGGAGTGAATGGGATTTTATCAATATTACTATTTGTTCCTATTGGGTTATTAGATCCTTTTTGATGTAAGAATAATAGATGAATAATTACTATAGCAGAGATAATAAATGGTAAAATAAAATGTAATCTGAAAAATCGGGAAAGAGTTGCGTTTTCAATAGCAAAACTTCCTCATACTCATTGTACAATTATATCACCTAAATATGGGATTGCTGATAATAGGTTTGTAATCACTGTTGCTCCTCAAAATGATATTTGTCCTCAAGGTAGAACATATCCTAAAAATGCCGTTCCTATTACTATTAATATAATTATTACTCCTGTAATTCAAGTTTCTTTATATAAGAATGAAGAATAATAAATTCCTCGTCTTATATGTAAATATAAACAAATAAAAAAAATTGATGCTCCATTAGAATGGTAAATTCGTAGTAATCATCCATAATTTACATCTCGTGATAAATGGATTACACTGTCGAATGCTATATTAATATTATTAGTATAATGAAAGGCAATGAATATACCTGTTAAAATTTGTATTATTAAGCATACTCCTAGCAATGATCCAAAATTTCATCAAGATGAAATATTTGAAGGTGTTGGTAATTTACTTAATGATATATAAAAAATTTTTAAAAGTGGGTTTTTTTTTATTATTTTCATTAATTTATTTGTCGAAGAGGTCCGTATTTTAGTGTAGTAATTTTTACCACTGCAATTATTGTAATTAGTAAGTATATAATAAGTGTTAATCAAATAAATATTAGTGGGAAGGATAAATATTTTATTAAAATAATTGAAAAATTGTTTTTTTGTATTAATATATATGAGTCATTATTATTAAATATAAAATAGTTTATAATTACTTCTTTTTTGAATATAAAATATAATAACCTAGTTCTTAATATTATGATAAATAAATTATTTCTATGTTTAAATAATTCATTTGATGCTACTCTGGTTATGTATATAAATAAGATTAATATTCCTCCTACTATAGATAAGAATAAAATATAAGAAAATCATGAATTAATTCCTATAATTCTTGTTGTAATTGAGATTATTCTTGTTTGTGTTAGTAAGATTAGTCCTATTGATATGGGATGTTCTATAAATATAAATGTTAGTGTAGAAATTCTTATTAATCATAATATAATTTCAATTCAGAAAATAGTTTATATAAAATTTTAGTTTTGGATACTAATGAAGAGGAATTCTTTTTTCTGAAGTTTTAAAAGTTGCCTTTATTTTGGTTTACAAAACCAATATTTTGAATAAATTATTAAAACAATGTTAATTAATATTAATTATTTATATTTAATGTATTTTATTGGCATATTAGTTTTTAGGTTTAAATGTAAACATTTGCTTTTGATATTATTAAGGTTAGAATTTATAATTTTATCGTTATATTATGGTATTTATTTTGTTCTTTGTATGTATTCACATGAATATAATTTTATTATAGTTTTTTTATCAATAAGTGTTTGTGAAGGAGTTTTGGGGTTATCTATTTTGGTCTCAATAATCCGTAGATTTGGGAATGATTATTTTCATTCCTTTAATATTTTATGATAAGTTTAATTTTTTTATTGGTCTTTATAATTCCTTTATGTTTTAAAAAAAAATATTTTTATATAATTCAGTTTATTTATATATTTATATTTATTATAATTTTAATAAAGTTTATATTAAATAATTTTTATATTAATATTAGATATAATTATTCTTGTGATTATATTTCTTATTTTATACTTTTACTTACTTTATGAATTGTAATTTTGATAATAATAGCTAGTAATAAAATTACTATTTATAAAAAAATATTTTTATTTATTATTTTATTACTTTTATTTTCATTATTTTTAACTTTTTGTTCTTTAAATGTCTTTATTTTTTATATTTTTTTTGAATTTAGTTTAATTCCTACTTTATTTTTAATTTTAGGATGAGGGTATCAACCTGAACGTATTCAGGCTGGAATTTATATGATTGTTTATACGCTTTTAGGAGCTTTACCCATAATAATTTCATTATTTTATATATATAATTATATAAATTCTTTAGATTTTACAATGTTAAACTTAGTTGATAGTTATTATATATATTTGTGTATAATTTTTGTTTTTTTAATTAAATTTCCCATGTATTTTTTACATCTTTGACTCCCAAAAGCTCATGTTGAAGCTCCTATTTCAGGTTCAATAATTTTAGCAGGAGTGATATTAAAACTTGGTGGGTATGGATTCATTCGGTTTATAAAATTTTATTTAATTAGGGGGTTAAAATTTAATTGAATTATTATAGTTATTAGATTGTTTGGTGGTTTTATTATTTCATTAATTTGTTTACGTCAAGAGGATATAAAATCCCTAATTGCTTATTCATCAGTAGCTCATATAAGTTTAGCGTTAGCGGGGTTTATGAGAATAAGTGTTTGAGGGTTTTCAGGGGCTTTTATTATGATAATTTCTCATGGTCTTTGTTCTTCAGGTTTATTTTGTTTAGCTAATATTTCTTATGAGCGTACTCATTCTCGTATAATGTTTATAAATAAAGGTTTACTTAATTTAATGCCTAGAATATCTTTATTTTGATTTCTTTTGTGTTCTTCAAATATAGCTGCTCCTCCTTCATTAAATTTATTTGCTGAAATTTTATTAGTTAATAGAATTGTTTCTTTTTCATGATTATTAATACTTTTTGTTTTATTTATTTCTTTTTTTAGTGGGGCTTATAGACTATACTTATATTCATATACTCAACATGGGGGAATAAATTATGGGTTATTCTCATTTTCATTAGGTAATATTCGAGAATTTTTATTATTATTTTTACATTGGGTTCCTTTAAATTTAATTTTTTTAATAATAGATTTATTTATTTATTTAAGTAGTTTAATAAAAATAATGATTTGTGGTGTCATAGATATATAGTTATCTTAAATTATTAATATTTGCATAATTTATTTTGTTACTTTTTTATTATTAAGTTTAATTCTGTTTAGTATAAGTTTAACTTTTATAGTTATAGATTATTTATTTATAATTGAATATGAATTAATAAGATTTAATTCTTCGATTATTTGTTTAACTTTATTATTTGATTGAATTTCTTTATTATTTATAAGGTTTGTTTTATTTATTTCTTCTATAGTTATTTTATATAGTGAGGAGTATATACTTGGAGATAAAAATTTAAATCGTTTTGTTTTATTAGTTGTTTTATTTGTTTTTTCAATAATAATAATAATTATTAGTCCTAATTTAATTAGAATTTTATTAGGATGAGACGGTTTGGGGTTGGTTTCTTTTTGTTTAGTAGTATTTTATCAAAATTTAAAATCATTAAATGCAGGTATAATTACCGCTTTATCTAATCGTGTTGGTGATGTTGCTATTTTATTATCTATTGCTTGGATGTTAAATTTTGGTAGATGAAATTTTATATTTTATATTGAATATATAAAGAATGACTTTTCTATAGTAATTATTTCTTTTTTAATTGTTCTTGCAGCTTTCACAAAAAGAGCTCAAATTCCATTTTCATCTTGGTTACCAGCAGCTATAGCTGCTCCTACCCCTGTTTCTTCACTTGTTCATTCTTCTACTTTAGTTACAGCTGGTGTTTATCTTCTTATTCGTTTTAATTCTTGTTTTAATGATTGTTTAATTTATTTAATATTATTTATTTCTAGTTTAACAATGTTTATAGCTGGTTTAGGGGCTAATTTTGAATATGATTTAAAAAAAATTATTGCCTTATCAACTTTAAGTCAGTTGGGTTTAATAATAAGAGTTTTATTTCTAGGTGATTCTAATTTAGCTTTTTTTCATTTATTATCTCATGCTTTATTTAAAGCTTTACTTTTTATATGTGCTGGAAGTATGATTCATAATTATTTATCTTGTCAGGATATTCGTTTGATAGGCTCAATAATTAGTATTATACCTCTTACTTGTTCATTTTTTAATATTTGTAATTTTTCTCTTTGTGGAATTCCTTTTTTAAGAGGATTTTATTCGAAGGATTTAATTATAGAATTTCTTTCTTTTAGTTCTTTTAATTTATATATTTATTTTATGTTTTATATTTCTATTGGTTTAACTGTTAGTTATACTATTCGTTTATGTTATTATTCAATGTATAATAGTTACAATTTTTATTCGTTTTCTAGTTTAAATGATCAGAGATTAGTTATATTACGTGGAATAAGAGGTTTAATTTTATTAGTAATTTTTATAGGCAGAATTCTGAATTGATTAATATTTTCTACTCCTTATTTTATTTGTCTTTCTTTATTTATAAAGATAATAACTTTATTAATAATTTTGTTTGGCTTTATATTTGGGGTATTATCCCATTATTTTTTCAATTTTAAATTTAATTTAATTAAAAGAGTTTTTTTTTTTTCATCTTTATGAAATTTATCTCAGTTATCAACATTTGGAGTAAATTTAATTCCTTTAAATTTAAGTGGTTCTTATAATAAAATTATTGACCTTGGATGATTTGAATATTTTGGTGCCATAAGTTTATTTAAAAGTTTAATAAAAACTTCCTCTTTATTAATTATTTTAATTAATAATAGTTTAAAGGTTTATTTAATATTATTTGTAATTTTTTTTTATTTGATTTTTTTATATATTTACTTTAATAGCTTATATAGAGCATAATATTGAAGATATTAGGGAAATAAAATATTTTAAAGTATTTAAAAAAGTAAAATTTAATTTTACATTGAAAATGTAATGTTTTTGTTAAACTATATAAATAGAAATATAAACAGAGTTTCACTGCAAAAAATAGAAGTTAGAAGCTTCCTTTTGATTGTCATATTTCTTTAAATGGAAAATTTCAATTTTATCATTAACAGTGATATACCTCTATTTTGGTTTCATTTAAAATAAGGGTGATTACCTGGGATTAGGTCGAAACTAATTACAAAATTTTGTTTCTTATTTAAGATAAATTGTATATACAATGATTTTAAATTGCAACTTTAATGTTAATTTAACTATTATCCTAAGCTCAATTTAGTGCTCCTTGCTTTCATTCATGAAATAGGCCTATAATTAAAATTAAAATAAATAAGAATCTAATTAAAATAAATATAAATGGATTTGCATGTTTTATTGTTAATACTAAAGGCAGAATTAGTGCAATTTCAATATCAAAAATTAAAAAAATTATTCCAATTAAGAAGAACTGTAATGAGAATGGAATTCGTGGGGAGGATTCAGGATCAAATCCGCACTCAAATGGTGAATTTTTTTCACGATCTAGAATGGATTTAAATGAAATTAAATTGTTAATTATTATTAATATTGTGGTAATAATAAAAATAATAATTCTAATTATTATTAAAATAAATATTATTTACACTATTTTATAGATCTTTTAATTGGAAGTTAAAAATAATTTTTATACTATGAAAATACCTTCCTCATCAATAAATAGATACATAAAGTAATAATCATACAATATCAACAAAATGTCAGTATCATGCTGCTGCTTCAAATCCGAAATGATGATTACTTGAAAATTGATTAATAATTAGTCGATAAAGGCATACAGTTAGAAAAGTTGTTCCAATGATAACATGTAATCCATGGAATCCAGTAGCTAGGAAAAATGTTGACCCATAAATTGAATCTGAAATTGAAAATGATGATTCAATATATTCATATCATTGAAGTAAAGAAAAATATCTTCCTAAACCAATTGTAATTCTTAATCTTTGAATTGTTTCTGAATAATTATTTTCTATTAATGAATGATGAGCCCATGTTACTGAAATTCCTGAGGAAATTAAAATTAACGTATTAAGGAGGGGGATTTCTAATGGATTAAAAGTTTTAATTCCTTTAGGGGGCCAAATCATTCCAATTTCAATTGATGGAGATAGTCTTGAATGATAAAATCTTCAGAAAAATGAAAAAAAAAAAAAGATTTCTGATACAATAAATAGGATTATTCCTCATCGTAATCCTTTTAATACTTTAGTTGTATGTAATCCTTGATAAGACCTTTCTCGTGAAATATCTCGTCATCATTGGTATATAATTAATATTATTATAATTATTCTAATTGTAATAAGTTTATTTGAATAATTATGAAATCATCTAATTATCCCTAACATAAAGTTTATTGCTCTTAATCTTCCTAAAACAGGTCATGGTCTAATTTCAACTAGATGATAAATGTGATTTTTTATTATCATAATTAATTTCTCTTGAGTATAAAGTTCTTAAAACTGAAAATACATAAGCTTGAATAAATGCTACGGCAGATTCTAAAATAAATAACATTAGCTGAGTAATAATTAGAACTCAAATTATTAATATTGAAAGTTTATTTCCAGTTTCTCCTAATAATGTTAAAAGGAGGTGTCCTGCAATTATATTAGCTGTTAATCGAATAGCTAATGTTCTTGGTCGAATAATATTTCTAATAGTTTCAATACATACTATAAATGGTATTAGAATATTAGGAGTTCCTTGAGGAACTAGATGAGTAAATATATGTATAGTATTATTAATTCATCCAAATAATATAAATCTAATTCATAATGGTAATGATAAAGTTAATGTTATTGATAAATGTGTTGTTGAAGAGAAAATATAAGGAAATAATCTTGTTCTATTTCTTGTTAAAATTAAAATAAATAATCTAATAAATATTATAGTATTATTTTTATTATTAAGTTTTAATAGGATTTTAAGTTCTTTTCTCAAATTAAAGAATAATTTAATTCAAAGTATATTAATTCGAGAAGGAGTAACTCAAAATGAAAATGGAATTATTAAAAATCCTAGTAATGATCTAGTTCAGTTTAATGATAAAAAAGGTTCTGTTGAAGGGTCAAAAGATGAGAATAAATTTCTTATCATTTTCAATTTTTTTGAATTTTAAATTTAATTTTAGGTAAATTAGCTGAGTAATTAAATGTTGAATAAATTATTCTGTTAAATATAATGATGATTAATGAAAAGTAAATTATTAAAATTAATCAATTAATTGGTCTTATTTGTGGTATTAAAAATTATTATGACTAATTATTTTAATTTGACAAATTAATGTTATATATTAACTAAATTTTTATTAGAAGTAGTTGCTATTTACTATGAAATGGCTTAAGAGGCCAGAACTTGCTTTCAGTCATCTAATAATAAATTATTAATTCAATCAATAAAATTTATTGGTGATACGCTTTCAATTATGATTGGTATAAATCTGTGATTTATACCACAAATTTCTGAACATTGTCCATAGAAGATTCCTGTTCGGTTAGAAAAAAATCTAACTTGATTAAGACGTCCAGGAGTAGCATCGATTTTTACTCCTGCTGATGGGATTGTTCATGAATGAATAACATCTGTTGATGAAATAATTATTCGGATTAATGAATTATAGGGGATAATTAGTTTATTATCTACATCTAGTAATCGAAATGAGTATGATTTTTGTTCATTACTAGGAATTATGTAGGAATCAAATTCAATTTCTTTGAAATCTAATAATTCATAAGATCAAAATCACTGATGTCCAATAGATTTTACTGACACATTAGGTGAATTAATTTCATCTATTAAGTATAAAATTTGTAATCTTGGTAATGCAATAAAAATTAATCTTGAGGCTGGTAAGAGTGTTCAAATTAGCTCAATTATTTGATTTTCTATAAGGAATCGATTAATATATTTATTTATTATTATAGAAATTATAATAAATAGAACTATGATAGTAATTATTCTCATAATTATTATAGTATGGTCATGAAAAAATGTTAATTGTTCTATTAATGGGGAAATTCTATTTTGTGTTTCTAAATGTATTCATGTTCTTATTTCTAAAAAAAGTTGTCTTTATATTTGGGCCTTAAATCCATTGCACTATTCTGCCATATTAGAATCGTGTGAGTGTCGGTAATTCAGAATATGAATGTTCTCTGGGGGGATTTATTTGTATTCATTCTAATGATCTAGAAGTTTGATAAGAAAAAATTATTTTATTTCTTGAAGATATTCTATCTCAAATAATAATAATAAAGTAAATAATTCTTACTGTTCTAATTAAGGATCCAATTGATGAGATTATATTTCATACTGAATAGATATCAGGATATTCTGAGTATCGTCGGGGTATCCCTGCTAATCCTAGAAAATGCTGTGGAAAGAATGTTATATTTACTCCTACAAACATTGAAATAAACTGAATTTTTAATATATTAGAGTTTATATTAATTCCTGTAAGAAGGGGGAATCAGTAAATAAAACTACCTATAATAGTAAATACTGCCCCTATTGATAAAACATAATGAAAATGAGCAACAACATAATAAGTATCATGAAGGATAATGTCAATTGAGGAATTTGCAAGAACTACTCCCGTTAATCCACCTACTGTAAATAGGAAAATAAACCCTAATCTTCATATTATTTGTGGAGTGTATAAAATATATGATCCATGGATAGTAGCTAATCAGCTAAAGATTTTAATTCCGGTTGGAACGGCAATAATTATAGTTGCTGATGTAAAGTAAGCTCGGGTATCTACATCTATTCCTACTGTAAATATATGATGAGCTCAAACAACAAAACCAAGTAATCCAATCGCTAACATGGCATAAATTATTCCAATTGATCCAAATGTTTCTTTTTTTCCTGATTCATATGTTATAATATGAGAAATTATACCAAATCCAGGAAGAATAAGAATATAGACTTCAGGATGACCAAAAAACCAAAATAAATGTTGGTAAAGAATTGGGTCCCCCCCTCCTGCTGGATCAAAAAATGAGGAATTAAAATTACGATCTGTTAATAATATTGTAATTGCTCCTGCTAAAACAGGTAGAGATAAAAGAAGTAAAATAGCGGTTACTAGAACAGCTCATACAAATAAAGGTAATTGATCGAATATTATTTTATTTGGGTGTATATTGATAATTGTTGAAATAAAATTTACTGCTCCTAAAATAGAGGAAACTCCTGCTAAATGGAGTCTAAAGATTGTTAGATCTACAGACGACCCTCTATGAGCAATATTACTTGATAAAGGGGGGTAAACTGTTCATCCTGTTCCGGCTCCATTTTCAATTAATCTTCTTATAATTAGTAATGATAAGGAAGGAGGTAAAAGTCAGAATCTTATATTATTTATTCGTGGGAATGCTATATCAGGAGCACCTAATATAAGAGGTACAAGTCAATTTCCAAATCCCCCAATTATAATAGGTATTACTATAAAGAAAATTATAATAAAAGCATGTCTTGTTACAATAACATTAAAAATATGATCATTATTGATTAATGATCTTGGCCTTCCTAGTTCTGCTCGAATAAGTAATCTAAAGGATGTTCCTAATATTCCTGATCAAACCCCAAAAATAAAGTATAAAGTTCCAATATTTTTATGGTTAGTTGAAAAAAATCATTTATCTAGTAAAATGACTGAAATATAAGTGATAAATTGTAAATTTATTTATGGATAAAATCCTTTTACTGACTTTATAGTCAATTATGATTTTAAATTGCAAATTTAAAGGTGAGTATTTCTAAAGTCTGTAAGGTTTAAAAATAAATTTATTGATAACTTTGAAGGTTATTAGTTTTTGTTAACTTAAAACCTTTAAAAATCCAATCTCAAACTAAATTTAACCTAACCTTTAAAAATCCAATCTCAAACTAATTCAACCTAACCTTTAAAAATCCAATCTCAAACTAATTCAACCTAACCTTTAAAAATCCAATTTTAAACTAATTCAACCTAATCTTTAAAAATCCAATTTTAAACTAATTCAACCTAATCTTTAAAAATCCAATCTCAAACTAATTCAACCTAACCATAAAAATCCAATCTCAAACTAAATTTAACCTAACCTTTAAAAATCCAATCTCAAACTAATTCAACCTAATCTTTAAAAATCCAATTTTAAACTAATTCAACCTAATCTTTAAAAATCCAATCTCAAACTAATTCAACCTAACCTTTAAAAATCCAATTTTAAACTAATTCAACCTAACCTTTAAAAATCCAATCTCAAATTAATTCAACCTAACCTTTAAAAATCCAATCTCAAATTAATTCAACCTAACCTTTAAAAATCCAATCTCAAACTAATTCAACCTAATCTTTAAAAATCCAATCTCAAACTAATTCAACCTAACCTTTAAAAATCCAATTTTAAACTAATTCAACCTAACCTTTAAAAATCCAATCTCAAACTAAATTTAACCTAACCTTTAAAAATCCAATCTCAAACTAAATTTAACCTAACCTTTAAAAATCCAATTTTAAACTAATTCAACCTAACCTTTAAAAATCCAATCTCAAACTAATTTAACCTAACCTTTAAAAATCCAATCTCAAACTAATTCAACCTAACCTTTAAAAATCCAATCTCAAACTAATTCAACCTAACCTTTAAAAATCCAATCTCAAACTAAATTTAACCTAATCTTTAAAAATCCAATCTCAAACTAATTCAACCTAACCTTTAAAAATCCAATCTCAAACTAATTCAACCTAACCTTTAAAAATCCAATCTCAACCTAATTTAAAGTGTATTTAAAATCATTGTTACTATAATTATTCTTGTAACTATAATAAAATTTATTATTCTAAAAATTTTTTTGAATTTTATTGTTCTCGGAAAATTTCATATAGGAGTAATTCTTGTGTAAATTATTCTTGATATAATTACTATTAAGTAAACATATACTATAATTATCGTTATTACAATTAAAATCATTGTAATAAAATATAATTGATTTTGTACTAAAGTTTGAATAATTATTCATTTAGGTAAAAATCCAATAAAGGGGGGTATCCCTGCTAATGATAAAAAGTTCATTGAAAAAAATAATTTAATTAGGGGGTTAAAATTTCAAATTAATATTATTTGAGGGGTATAAAATGTATTCGTGAAATTTAAAATCATTGTAATGTTAATTGTTGTTAATGAATACACAATAAAATAGATTATTCAAATTGCTTGTGAAACTATTATTGATCTTAGTATTCAACCTATATGGTTAATAGATGAATAAACAAGAATTTTTCGTAATCTAACTTGATTAATTCCTATCAATCCACTAATTATTATTGACATAATAATTACAATTGTCAAAAATAATGAAAATTCAACATTATATATAAACAAGACTATAGGGGTAATTTTTTGTCATGTTAATATAATTGTTGAATTTAATCATCTTAATCCTTCAAGAACCTCAGGAAATCAAAAATGGAACGGGGCTATTCCTATTTTTATTAAAAAACCTGAATTTATAATTAAAGCGGGTATTTCTTTAATCAATTTTCTTGAAAATCTAGATTGTCATATTAAAGTAATAATTGCAATTATAATTCCTGTAGATGCAATTGCTTGTGTAATAAAATATTTTATAGTTGATTCAGATGAAGTTTTATTTTTTTGGTTAATAAGTATTGGGATTATTGATAAAACATTAATTTCTAGTCCGATTCATATCCCTATTCACGAGTATGATCTGATGGAAATTATTGTTCTTAAAATTAATGTTGAAAAAAATAATAATTTATAAAATTTTGTGAT